CAAGAAATAGGATCAAACAAAGTGCGTGACATAGTAATGAATAGGGCTTGTATTTATTAAATGTGCGTAGATAGCTATCTATTTATACGTTTCTATAGTTAGATATGTTTCCTCCTTCATTTTTATTGCGGGTGGATTCGAGACTGCACATACCGCACTATAGCTAAATTGTTATTTTCTAGTCAATTTGCTATTCAAGGAAAAATGGAAGCACGGCAATTTACTGAGAATTTGCTATCGGGATCATATCATATAGGGGGAAGATGGGCGATTAGCTATTTGTATAAGCATTTCTGCTCTAGGGTTTCCATCGACTTTTAGTTGCAAACAGAATGGAAATTGGTTTATTGAAAATAATTAATACGGGTTAGTTTAGTTAACTATCAATATATCAATTTATATATTATTAGTATTATATTAATATTATTAGATATATAATATTATATATATTATTATATAATAGAATAGGGATTCTAAAATAGCGATTAGGAATCTCAAATTTTCAATTCAAATACAAGAATCATTCATCAATTTCAAGTTACATTTCATAGTTAATGGTTCCAATTTGCCCCGAATTATGACTTTGGTGACGGAAAAATCACATTAAGTTTTTTTTTCAATATCAAAAGGAAAAGTTTTTGGATATTTATGTTTTGAGATACTATCCATATAAACATATAACCAAAGGAATGGACCCAATACAAAAAACGATGGGTTTATTTCGGGGCAAGGGATTAAAGAAAATGGGATTCAAAATGAAAAATCCAAGTGAAATAAAAAAGAAAGAAATTAAGTAATCCCACATCCCATCCAAAGAAAGAGAGACTATTCTCATCTATTTCAATATTCTCATCTATTTCGTAAGGTATTATTTTGGTTTGGCGACATGGCCGAGCGGTAAGGCGGGGGACTGCAAATCCTTTTTCCCCAGTTCAAATCCGGGTGTCGCCTGATCAACAAAAAGGAGAAAATCTTGTATTTGATTTGGCTGATATAACTCGATTCGTTTTTCTCCAGCAGAAGCAAACGTAGGAAAAGGCCTTTGGATACTTGCTTGATTCTAAACATCTGGAAGTTCCGTTTTCTAAACAGAAAGTGCTAGAAATGCTTGCCCTTAGGATTCTGGGTAAGATTCCCCGAAAGATTCGAGTAGTGGAATGAAAAAAATTTCATATAAGGATTTCCGGATTCCATTCCACTACGTAATGGGGTGTTTCATTACTGGTTCTTGAATTCAATTCGATAGCCTGATGGAAAATTGACTTTTTTTGATAGATAAGATGCACTACACCTAGAAAAAATGCAAAAAGAAAGAATGAATTTCTTTTCAATAAACCAAAATCAAGAATGAATACGTAATCCTCGGGTTGATCCCGGAGATAAATATTAGACAGTAATGATTAGATAAAACGGGAAACAGAGGGATGGAGGAGATCGTTATCTACTCCTGAATCTAAATTCATTTTTAGGGCTTTTCCCGAATTATTTACCTAATACCTAACTAAAATAGATAAAATAAAAGACAAGAAAAGAAAGAATAGCTTTTCTACATCTTATCTTAAGATTCAGCGGATTCCCCCTGATATTTCCAAACGTGTGACTGCGTATTTTTTTATGCTTACCCCCTTACGATTCCACTAGAAAAAGAGTATCACTTGTTGGAAGCGAATTTAGTGGAGCCTTTCATCAACGGCGTTAGGTCATAATCCCCTTTTTTTTGACTATGCACCATTGATCCCACTATTATTAGTGAACACTAGTGGAATATCCTTCATAGAGACAGGAGACATAATTTACATGGATATAGTAAGTCTTGCTTGGGCTGCTTTAATGGTCGTCTTTACTTTTTCTCTGTCCCTCGTAGTATGGGGGCGAAGTGGACTCTAAAGGCACTACTAATTGATTGACGTGAAGAATCAAGCTGTATGGATTGTTTTATAGACACACTTTTTGATTTTATTTATTTAAAAAAGCCCTTCTTTTTTTTTATATCTTTCTATTTTATGTATACATAAAATAGAAAGATATAAAGTATATAATATACAACTTATTCCATTACAATAAGCATAATTGGGAGTATGCTAGCTAGTATGGTAGAAAGATGCTTTCTACCATACTATCGGATCTCATATAATAGTATCCCGCTAATTCGCATTCCACTTACGACGCAAAATTCCAATTAATCCTTTTGATTTCTTCGATAGGTGCCTCAAAAAAACAATCAAGTTTCATTCAACTTAATCACTTTGACTCACGGTTTTTACATATATTATAAGTAAAAAGGCAGTAGGAACTAGAATGAAGAGTGCAGTAGCAATAAATGCGAGAATATTGACTTCCATAATCTCAGTGTTTTTTATTAGGCAATAATTCGGGATTTAATCCCATAGAGATGAGCAAATTTTCACCCCGAAAATTCAATGGGCTGAATTCAACCTCGATGATATTGAATCAGATCAATATCATGAATAAAATATCTGAGCTATCAAATCAATTCATCGTTTAAAATGGAATAGTATACCACAGGAAGATCTTTTTTTTAGCCATACCAAATTCAAAATCGGATTCATGATCCAATTCACATGATTCAATTCAATCGACTTCCTTTCTCTTTTGGATTCTTTTTTATTTTTTTCTTATTTATTTCTCCTTCTTTCTTGTTTTTCTAAAAATTAAACCCCATTCCTTGTAGATTCATCTGATGAATCTGATGAAGTAGTATTTGAATACTCTTTACGTTTCATTTCCGTTGGTTACAAACAAACCAACTCAAACAAACAATAGAAGCTAAATAAAAAAGAAGAAGGAGTTAACTCCTTTTTTTAATGATCTAATTTGCGTGGAAAACAAATCAAACAAGTATCCTAAAAAAGTCCTAGTAGTATTATACTACTACTAAGATATAAAAAAGATTGAATATTCTAGCAACGTTCACTACGTATAGTCTGTCTTCGACAGCACTTCTCTTAAAAAAAAAAATTCATTCTCTCTAAAAAGAGTTTGGATCCTTTTTTTCATGTTATTGGCTTTTATTTGATTGATTTTATTCCGTCGGGACTGACGGGGCTCGAACCCGCAGCTTCCGCCTTGACAGGGCGGTGCTCTAACCAATTGAACTACAATCCCCATGAAATCAAGCTATCGAGTATACATATATATATATTTATACTTGCATTGAAACTAAACGATTTCAATTTTGATTCGAATCTCGGTTTTATAAGGATCACCGAGGCACGAGGGATATACTGATATATCGATACTTTATCGAGAGCGACACATAACATATTATTAGTTCAGTACTGTCCAAATGGAATGAAAACCCATCTTTATCGTTATTTTTTCTTTATTCGGTTTTTATTATAGGTTATTATTATATATAAGATATAAGACTATTTTGAAAATCGTAAATTGAGATTAGAGTTCTTAGCAAAATAGGAATTTTTGCTAACAAAAAAATGGAACAGAGCAATTCAAGCGGTAAGGATATATCCGAAATTTTTTTATTCGTTAATATCCGTCATTTTTGAAGAACAAAGAAAAAGTCCATATCATTTCATGGCGGATCAGGGAATTCTTGGGCCGAGCTGGATTTGAACCAGCGTAGACATATTGCCAACGAATTTACAGTCCGTCCCCATTAACCGCTCGGGCATCGACCCAGGAAGAAGCCATTCTAGGCTTAGTTAGAAGCCTAGATCAACTTCTTTTCGTAGTACCCTACCCCCAGGGGAAGTCGAATCCCCGCCGCCTCCTTGAAAGAGAGATGTCCTGAACCACTAGACGATGGGGGCATACTTGCCCAACCGCCATCATATTATACGATACGATGATTATCATATGATAAGTTTTTTTATATTGTCAATAGAACGGAAGAGTCTGATTAGACTCGAAAGGTCTTTCCCTCTTTCATATAATTTCATAAAATTTTTTGATTCATGATTTTTTTCCTAAAAAATTCATTCTAATCGACATCTAGAAATAGGAAATTCTTGATTCGATACTATAGAGAATAGAGTTTTTTTTAATTCAAATAGAGTGTCTATATCTATATTTATTCATTATTAAATCTCTATTTATTCTTCATTAATTCATAAAAAAACAAAAAAAGAAAAAAATCAAGATAAATCTAAATAAATAGAAGTAATATGAAGTCAGGATCCTTCTTTCAATAAAATTGAAATTTTTTTATTTAAGAATAAGCAAGGAAATTAACAAACAATATGAAATTGGGAAGGCGTGGATCAAGACAAAAAGTTCTCAAAATTTTTTCTTAAAGAATTTGTTTGATTCGGCGGACAAGTTGCACCTTTTTATCATATGATTCGATCAAATATCTTTCATATTTGTTCATTTTGAAGATCATATCAATCAAATTAATTATTGATTTATTAGATTAATAGAATAGAAATAGAGAAGTCAATTTCAGTCTTGAAACAATTCATTCCAGTTTTATTTCTCAACCCGTATGTTCAACCTATACCCTAGAATAATATCTAAATAAATCAAATTTTTCGTTTGGAATCAACCATATCCATTCGGAGTCTATTGCTGAGTCTAATGCATATATATTTATTACATAATAATAGATTTTTTAGATCTAATCTATATATTATTTTAGATATATGACAATGACATGGAATATTTATTTAGTATGTAATATTAATGAAATGGAATATATAATCTATATATATAAATTATACAACATATCTCTATAGAATAGATATATCTTGTATGCATATTATGATTCATGAATTGAGCCAAAGGAGCCCCTTAAACTCAGTGGTAGAGTAACGCCATGGTAAGGCGTAAGTCATCGGTTCAAATCCGATAAGGGGCTTTTTTCTTTCATCAAAAAACACCAGTATTTTTTAGACTCTATTCGAATAATATATTCGAACGTAAAAATAGAGATATTTATAGCATTTTGTTATTCTTAACATTTGTCTATTAGATTAGAATGACTTAGAATAAGTAATAAGATAAGTCGTCTTTTGAATTAC